GCTAGTGTAGCTTAATTAAAAGCATGGCACTGAAGATGCCAAGATAAAAATTAACTTTTTTCACAGGCACGAAGGTTTGGTCCTAGCCTCAATATTAGTTCTAACTTAGCTTACACATGCAAGTCTCAGCATTCCGGTGAGAACGCCCCATCTAAACTAAAAATTTAAGTGGGAGCTGGTATCAGGCACACCAAAAAGGTAGCCCATAACACCTTGCTTTAGCCACACCCACAAGGGAATTCAGCAGTGATAAATATTGTCCTATAAGCGCAAGCTTGAGTCAACTAAAGTTTAAAGAGTCGGTTAATCTCGTGCCAGCCACCGCGGTTATACGAGTGACACAAACTAATACTCCACGGCGTTAAGGGTGATTAAAACAAATCTTTCAAAAAATAAAGTTAAGACAACATCAAACTGTCATACGTTCCCATGTTTAAAAACACCATTTACGAAAGTAACTTTACATAAAAAAGAGTTTTTGACTTCACGATAGTTAAGACCCAAACTAGGATTAGATACCCTACTATGCTTAACCGTAAACATCCTATTATAATATTACCTTAATATACCGCCCGAATACTACAAGCGCTAGCTTAAAATCCAAAGGACTTGGCGGTACTCCAAACCCACCTAGAGGAGCCTGTTCTATAACCGATAATCCACGTTAAACCTCACCACTTCTTGCCCTTTCCGCCTATATACCGCCGTCGTCAGCTCACTCTATGAAGACATAACAGTAAGCACAATGACTTTCTTCCCCCAACACGTCAGGTCGAGGTGTAGCGAATGAAGTGGAAAGAAATGGGCTACATTCTCTCTATAGAGCATACGAATAGAAGTATGAAAAACTTCTTAAAGGTGGATTTAGCAGTAAATGAACTTTAGAATACTACACTGAAACCGGCCCTGGAGTGCGCACACACCGCCCGTCACTCTCCTCAAAAACAACCACTTACTTCTATAAAAAAATTATAAACCAAGAGGAGGCAAGTCGTAACATGGTAAGTGTACCGGAAGGTGCACTTGGATTAATCAAAATGTAGCTAAAACAGTAAAGCACCTCTCTTACACTGAGAAGATATCCGTGCAATTCGAATCATTTTGATAACCCTAAAGCTAGCCAAAATAAACTAACCAACACCCCCACTATTATCTAATATAAACCTAACATCCAAATTTTAAAACATTTTAACCTTCTCAGTATAGGTGATAGAACAGAACCTTTGAGCCATAGAGACAGTACCGCAAGGGAAAGCTGAAAAAGAAATGAAATAACCATTAAAGTATAAAAAAGTAGAGATCAGCTCTCGTACCTTTTGCATCATGATTTAGCAAGAATAACTAGGCAAAAAGTCTCTTAGTCTAGCCTCCCGAAACTAAATGAGCTACTTCGAAGCAGCATATTAGAGCCAACCCACCTCTGTGGCAAAAGAGGGGGAAGACTTCCAAGTAGCGGTGATAAGCCTACCGAATTTAGTGATAGCTGGTTACCCAAAAAAAGAATTTAAGTTCTACATTAATTTTTCAACTCAGTCAGCCAAAAACCACTTCTAACAAACCAATTGTAAAAATTAATAGCTATTCAAAAAAGGTACAGCTTTTTTGAACCAGGAAACAACCTTCATAGGAGGGTAATGATTACAATCTCCAAGGAATTATTCTCAGTGGGCCTGAAAGCAGCCACCTGTAAAGCAAGCGTCATAGCTCAAACTATAAAAACACCAACAAATTCCTATACCCAACTCATAGCCCCCTAAAAATCTATTGGGTTATTTTATAAACTCTATAAAAGAAATTATGCTAAAATGAGTAATAAGGGACAAAATCCCTCCAACAACACTAGTGTAAATCAGAAAGAATTAAATCACTGATAATTAACCGATGTCAAAATTGAGACTCTCATGTTATAAAAACACTAACAAGAAAACCCCATTCAAACAATCGTTAACCCTACACAGGAGTGTTTAAAGGAAAGATTAAAAGAAAATAAAGGAACTCGGCAAACACAAACTCCGCCTGTTTACCAAAAACATCGCCTCTTGCCCCTAATATGTATAAGAGGTCCCGCCTGCCCTGTGATATTTTTAACGGCCGCGGTATCTTGACCGTGCGAAGGTAGCGTAATCACTTGTCTTTTAATTGAAGGCTTGTATGAAAGGCATAACGAGAGTTTATCTGTCTTTATTTTCCAATCAATGAAATTAGCCTCCTCGTGCAGAGGCGAGAATATAAACATAAGACGAGAAGACCCTATGGAGCTTCAAACACCTAAGCTACCTCTAATGTAAACCTACTGTCCTTGGACATAACACTCAAAAGAAACCTTAGCCTAACTTGTTTTTGGTTGGGGCGACCAAGGAGAAAAACAAAACCTCCTTATCGAATGTGTGAACAATCACTCAAAAATTAGAACTACCATTCTAATTAATAGAAAATCTAACGAACAATGACCCAGGGACTATTCCCTGATCAATGAACCAAGTTACCCTAGGGATAACAGCGCAATCCTTTCCAAGAGCCCTCATCACCGAAAGGGTTTACGACCTCGATGTTGGATCAGGACATCCTAATGGTGTAGCAGCTATTAAGGGTTCGTTTGTTCAACGATTAATGTCCTACGTGATCTGAGTTCAGACCGGAGTAATCCAGGTCAGTTTCTATCTATGATGGCATTTTTCCTAGTACGAAAGGACCGGAAAAATGAAGCCCATGCTTAACCAAGCACGCTTCAACCCAACCTGTTGAAACCAACTCAAACAGGCAAAGGCCACCATATTAAAGCCAAAGATAATGGTTTCTGTTAAGGTGGCAGAGCCTGGTAAATGCAAAAGATCTAAACTCTTTGATCCAGAGGTTCAACTCCTCTTCTTAACTAATGTTAAACTTTATCCTACTCTACATTATTAATCCACTAACCTTTATTATCCCCATTCTATTAGCCACAGCCTTCCTCACCCTAGTTGAACGAAAAATCTTAGGCTATATACAACTCCGCAAAGGCCCAAATGTAGTTGGACCATATGGCCTCTTACAACCTATTGCAGATGGACTTAAACTATTTACTAAAGAACCAGTACGACCATCCTTTTCCTCCCAATTCTTATTCCTAATTACCCCCACAACCGCCCTAACCTTGGCTTTATTGATATGAATACCCCTGCCCATCCCATATTCAATTCTTAACCTAAACTTAGGACTACTCTTTATCCTAGCTATCTCAAGCCTAACAGTTTACACAATCCTAGGCTCAGGCTGAGCCTCCAACTCCAAATATGCTCTTATAGGAGCCCTTCGGGCAGTTGCACAAACCATTTCCTATGAAGTTACACTCGCCTTAATTCTCTTAACCCTCGTTATCTTCGTAGGTGGTTTCACACTTCATATGTTTAACCAAACCCAAGAAACTATTTGATTAATTATCCCAACATGACCTCTAGCCATAATATGATACATTTCAACTTTAGCAGAAACAAATCGAGCCCCCTTCGACCTTACAGAAGGAGAATCAGAACTAGTCTCAGGCTTCAACATCGAGTATGCAGGAGGTCCTTTTGCTCTATTTTTCTTAGCCGAATACTCCAACATCATATTAATAAACACCCTCTCTGTCATTTTATTCTTAGGAACAACATACAACCCACAGCTTCCCCAACTAACCACCCTTAACCTCATACTAAAAGCAACCTTATTGACCCTATTATTTCTATGAATTCGAGCCTCATATCCTCGATTTCGATATGATCAACTAATACACCTCGTCTGAAAAAACTTTTTGCCTCTAACATTAACCCTTGTCCTATGACACACTACCCTGCCAATAGCTATAGCCAGCTTACCTCCAATAACATAAAAGGAAAAGTGCCTGAATTAAAGGATCACTTTGATAGAGTGAATAATGAATGTTAAAACCATTCCTCTTCCTTTTACTAGAAAAATAGGATCCGAACCTATCCTTAAGAGATCAAAACTCCTTGTACTTCCAACTATACTACTTCCTAAGTAAAGTCAGCTAATTTAAAGCTTTTGGGCCCATACCCCAAACATGTTGGTTAAAACCCTTCCTCTACTAATGAACCCCCTAATCCTCCCTATTACAATTCTCAGTCTGGGGCTGGGCACCACAATAACACTTATTGCTTCACATTGATTATTAGTCTGAATCGGATTAGAAATCAACACAATAGCCATCATTCCTCTCATAATTTACCAACATCACCCACGAGCAACAGAAGCCACTACAAAATACTTCCTCACACAAGCCACCGCTTCCGCTACATTACTGTTCGCTGGGGTTATTAACGCCTGATTAACAGGCCAATGAAATATTACCGAAATTACTTCACCAATCTCAGCCACACTCACCTCTCTCGCCCTTGCTCTAAAAATTGGCTTAGCACCCCTACACTTCTGATTACCAGAAGTTCTCCAAGGACTTAACTTACTCACTGGACTTATCCTCTCTACATGACAAAAACTAGCACCATTTGCAATCCTACTTCAACTTCACCACCTCCTCAACCCAACATTACTAATATCCCTGGGGATATTATCAATCCTTATCGGAGGCTGAGGGGGCCTTAACCAAACACAATTACGAAAAATCCTAGCATACTCATCAATTGCTCACATTGGCTGAATAGTTGTTATCTTATATTACTCTCCTAACCTTACCCTTCTTACCCTAATTATTTACCTCATAATAACCTCATCCCTATTCCTCATATTCAATACAAATAACACCACAAAAATTAACTCAATCACAATCTCATCAACCAAATCACCACTCCTAACAACTACAACCATGCTTATTCTTCTCTCCCTAGGCGGTCTACCTCCACTTACAGGTTTTATACCTAAATGACTTATTCTTCAAGAAATAACCAAACAAAACCTCTTCATTCCAGCAACAATCATAGCCCTAGCAGCACTACTAAGTTTATTCTTTTATCTCCGTCTATCCTACTCAATTACCCTTACTTTATCCCCAAACCCAACCACTTCTTCATCATCATGACGACTAAAAACCACCCAACCAACCTTGACCATAAGCCTAATAACCTCCCTCTCATTATTAATACTTCCAATCACCCCCTTAATCTCATCACTAGTTACCTAAGAAATTTAGGTTTAACTAAACCAAAAGCCTTCAAAGCTTCAAATAAGAGTGAAAACCTCTTAATTTCTGCTAAGACTTGCAAGACTTTATCTCACATCTCTTGAATGCAACCCAAGTGCTTTTATTAAGCTAAAGCCTCTCAATTTATACTAGATAAATAGGTCTCGATCCTATAAAATCTTAGTTAACAGCTAAGTGTTCAATCCAGCGAACTTTTATCTAGGCTTCTCCCGCCGAAAGGGGAGTAAGGCGGGAGAAGCCCCGGGAGAACCCTATCCTCCTTTTTAGAATTTGCAATTCTATGTATACTTATACTGCGAGGCTGTTTGATAAGAAGAGGACTCAAACCTCTCTACACGGAGCTACAATCCGCCGCCTAAATCTCGGCCATCTTACCTGTGGCAACAATCCATCGTTGATTCTTCTCTACTAACCACAAAGATATTGGCACCCTTTACTTAATCTTTGGTGCATGAGCAGGGATAGTGGGTACCGGCCTTAGTCTGCTTATTCGGACAGAACTAAGCCAACCAGGTGCATTACTTGGTGATGACCAGATTTACAATGTAATCGTTACTGCCCATGCTTTCGTAATAATTTTCTTTATGGTTATGCCTATTATAATTGGTGGCTTTGGTAATTGGCTGGTTCCTTTAATAATTGGAGCCCCAGACATAGCCTTTCCACGAATAAACAACATAAGTTTTTGACTTCTTCCTCCATCCTTTCTCCTGTTATTAGCTTCCGCTGGAGTAGAGGCTGGGGCTGGAACAGGCTGAACCGTCTATCCCCCCCTAGCTGGTAACCTAGCACATGCTGGAGCTTCGGTGGACCTAACAATTTTTTCACTACATTTAGCTGGTGTTTCTTCTATCCTAGCCTCTATTAATTTTATCACTACAATCATCAACATAAAACCACCAGCAATCTCTCAATATCAAACACCCCTCTTCGTCTGATCAATTCTTATTACAACTGTACTCTTACTACTATCTCTCCCTGTCTTAGCAGCAGGTATTACAATACTCCTCACAGATCGCAACCTCAATACAACCTTCTTTGACCCTGCCGGAGGAGGGGATCCAATTCTTTATCAACATCTATTTTGATTCTTTGGGCACCCAGAAGTTTATATCCTAATTCTACCAGGCTTTGGAATAATTTCCCATATTGTGGCTTATTATTCAGGTAAAAAAGAACCATTTGGCTACATAGGTATAGTTTGAGCAATAATAGCAATCGGTTTGCTAGGTTTTATCGTCTGAGCTCACCATATATTCACAGTTGGAATGGATGTTGACACACGAGCCTATTTCACCTCTGCAACTATAATTATCGCTATTCCAACAGGGGTCAAAGTCTTTAGTTGATTAGCCACCCTTCATGGAGGCTATATTAAATGAGAAACACCCCTTCTTTGAGCTCTTGGCTTTATCTTCCTATTTACTGTTGGGGGCTTAACTGGTATTGTATTAGCTAACTCATCACTAGATGTAGTCCTTCATGATACCTATTATGTCGTAGCACATTTCCATTATGTTCTATCAATAGGGGCTGTATTCGCTATTATAGCAGGCTTTGTTCACTGATTTCCTCTTATTACAGGCTATACCTTACACTCCGCTTGAACAAAAACACAATTTCTAGTTATATTTATCGGGGTTAATATAACATTCTTCCCCCAACATTTCTTAGGTTTAGCTGGAATACCACGACGATATTCAGATTATCCAGATGCCTACACCTTCTGAAATATAATCTCCTCCATTGGTTCTTTAATCTCATTAATTGCTGTAATTATTATGGTGTTCATTCTCTGAGAAGCATTTGCATCAAAACGTGAAATCCTTCACATCGAATTACCCCACACAAACGTAGAATGACTACACGGATGTCCACCACCTTACCACACATACGAAGAACCGGCATTTGTTCAAGTCCAACAAACCTATTAGCTAAGAACAAGAAAGGAAGGAATTGAACCCCCATTAATTGGTTTCAAGCCAATTACATAACCACTCTGTCACTTTCTTAAGATTCTAGTAAAACAGCATTACATCACCTTGTCAGGGTGATATTGTGGGTTTAACCCCCACGAGTCTTAAATATGGCATATCCATCCCAATTAGGCTTTCAAGATGCAGCTTCCCCCGTTATAGAAGAACTATTACACTTTCACGACCATACCCTAATGATCGTGTTCCTTATTAGCTCACTAGTTCTCTATGTTATTGTAGCAACAGTCTCAACCAAACTAACTAACAAATATATTTTAGACTCCCAAGAAATTGAAATCGTCTGAACTATTGTTCCAGCAATCATCCTAATTATAATTGCCCTACCATCCTTACGTATTCTTTATCTAATAGATGAAATCAACGACCCTCATATCACAATCAAAGCCCTAGGTCATCAATGATATTGAAGTTATGAATACACCGACTATCAAAACTTAGAATTTGACTCTTATATAACCCAAACAGAAGCTCTCACTCCAGGACAATTTCGTCTATTAGAAACAGACCATCGAATAGTAGTCCCCATACAATCTCCAATCCGAGTATTAGTCACTGCAGAAGACGTCCTCCATGCATGAACAGTCCCGGCATTAGGAGTAAAAATTGACGCAGTACCCGGACGCCTTAACCAAACAGCCTTTATTATCTCCCGCCCAGGTGTTTTTTATGGTCAATGTTCCGAAATTTGCGGAGCCAACCACAGTTTTATGCCCATCGTAGTAGAAACAGTCCCACTAGAACACTTCGAGAACTGATCCTCACTAATACTTGAAGAACTTTCATTAAGAAGCTAAACTGGGCCTAGCATTAGCCTTTTAAGCTAAAAATGGTGACCTCCCAACCACCCTTAATGACATGCCCCAGCTTAATCCAAATCCGTGGTTTATAATTTTCTTATTTGCATGAACATTCTTCTTACTTCTTATACCAGGTAAAATTATATCTTATATATTTAATAACTGTCCAACCACAAAAAACACCCAAAAACCTAAATCAACCCCCTGAAACTGACCATGAGCCTAAACTTTTTCGACCAATTTATGAGCCCATCATTACTCGGAATTCCACTAATTACACTTGCAATTATCTCACCATGATTCATTTTTCTTATGTCCCCCAAACGATGACTAAATAACCGCCTAATTACTATTCAAACATGATTTATTAATCGATTCACTTATCAACTAATACAACCATTAAACTTCGGAGGACACAAATGAGCAACAATCCTAACAGCACTTATACTTTTTCTAATCACTATAAACCTTTTAGGGCTACTTCCCTATACATTCACACCTACAACACAACTCTCCCTAAACATAGCATTTGCCCTACCTCTTTGACTAACTACAGTCCTAATTGGTATACTTAACCAACCAACAGTTGCTTTTAGCCACTTTTTACCCGAAGGCACCCCTACTCCTTTAATCCCAATTCTTGTCATTATCGAAACTATTAGCCTATTTATTCGACCTTTAGCCCTTGGAGTTCGACTAACAGCCAATCTCACAGCAGGACATCTCCTAATACAACTAACTGCAACCGCAACATTTGTATTAATCTCTATTATACCTTCAATTGCCATCATTACCTCACTTATCTTATTTCTCCTTACAATTCTAGAAATCGCTGTAGCTATAATTCAAGCCTATGTGTTTGTCCTCCTCTTAAGTCTTTATCTACAAGAAAACATCTAATAATGGCCCATCAAGCACATGCATATCACATAGTTGACCCAAGTCCATGACCATTAACAGGGGCTGTAGCAGCCTTACTCATAACTTCTGGCTTAGCCATCTGATTTCATTTTCACACCCTCTCCTTACTTTATTTAGGATTACTACTTCTCATCCTAACAATAATTCAATGATGACGAGATGTAATCCGAGAAGGAACCTTCCAAGGCCACCATACACAACCTGTCCAAAAAGGACTACGATATGGAATAATCCTATTTATTACATCAGAAATCTTCTTCTTCATTGGTTTTTTCTGAGCTTTTTATCACTCAAGTTTAGCTCCAACCCCCGAACTTGGTGGTTGTTGACCACCCGCAGGTATCCATCCATTAGATCCCTTTGAGGTCCCGCTCCTCAATACTGCTGTCCTCCTTGCCTCTGGAGTGACAGTTACTTGAGCCCATCATGGTATTATAGAAGGTAACCGAAAAGAAGCAATCCAGGCCCTTACCCTTACAATCATATTGGGTCTTTATTTTACTGCACTTCAAGCTATAGAATATTATGAAGCCCCTTTTACTATCGCAGACGGTATCTATGGGACTACCTTCTTTGTTGCTACAGGTTTTCACGGACTACATGTAATTATTGGATCCACATTTCTAATAATCTGCCTCCTACGACAAATTCAATACCATTTCACATCTCAACACCACTTTGGCTTCGAAGCTGCCGCATGATACTGACATTTTGTTGATGTAGTCTGATTATTTCTTTATGTATCAATCTATTGATGAGGCTCATAATTACTCTTCTAGTATAAACCAATACAAATGACTTCCAATTATTTAATCTTGGTTAAAGTCCAAGGAAAAGTAATGAGTCTTGTCATATTTATTCTCATCTTTACAGCCCTCATCTCCCTAATACTAACAACATTAGCCTTCTGATTACCCACATTAAACCCAGACACCGAAAAACTATCCCCATATGAGTGTGGTTTCGACCCACTAGGTACCGCACGTCTACCATTCTCATTACGATTTTTTCTGGTTGCCATCTTATTTCTATTATTTGACCTAGAAATTGCCCTCCTTCTCCCACTACCATGAGGAAATCAACTCAACTCACCCCTTATTACCTCCTTATGAGCAACACTTATTCTACTTCTCCTGACATTAGGTTTAATTTACGAATGACTACAAGGGGGCTTAGAATGAGCAGAATAACAAAGATACTTAGTCCAAAACTAAGACTATTGATTTCGGCTCAATAAATTGTGGTGAAAATCCATAAGTATCTTATGTCTCCCATTCATTTTATTTTCTCCTCTGCCTTTCTATTAAGTCTCACAGGCTTAGCCCTCAATCGCTTTCATCTTTTATCTGCTCTTATTTGTCTCGAAGGAATAATATTATCATTATTTGTTGCTATTTCCCTCTGATCTATAACCATAGCCTCCCCAAACTGCTCTATCATACCCATAATCCTATTAACCTTTTCAGCTTGTGAGGCAAGCTCAGGTCTGGCTCTTCTAGTGGCTACCACTCGTACTCATGGCTCAGATATACTAAAAAACCTCAACCTATTACAATGCTAAAAATTATCATCCCTACAGTTATACTCTACCTAATTTCATGGTTTACCCCTAAAAAATGACTATGAACTACTTCCACCATTCATAGTCTCCTCATTGCATTTATAAGCTTATATTGATTTAAATGAGACATAGAAATTGGTTGAGACTTCTCAAACCCCTATTTTGGAGTAGACCCCCTATCATCTCCACTTCTAACACTAACATGTTGATTACTTCCACTCATACTACTTGCCAGCCAAAACCATCTTAACAATGAGCCACATATTCGACAACGTATCTATATTAATCTCCTTATTACTCTTCAACTCTTCCTAATTATAGCCTTTAGTGCTATCGAAATAATCTTATTCTATATTATATTTGAAGCAACTCTTATCCCAACACTTCTTATCATTACCCGATGAGGTAACCAAGCCGAACGTCTAAATGCAGGAACTTATTTCCTATTTTATACACTTATGGGCTCTCTTCCTCTTTTAATCGCCCTCCTTACACTAAAAAACAATTTTGGCTCACTCTCAATACTAACAATTCAATATCCTCAACTTATCAACCATAATTCATGAACAAATATATTCTGATGAGTTGCATGTTTAATCGCATTTCTAGTTAAAATACCTCTCTATGGAATACATCTTTGACTACCTAAAGCCCATGTAGAGGCCCCCATCGCTGGTTCTATGATTTTAGCTGCAATTCTATTAAAATTGGGGGGATATGGAATAATACGAATTACCCCCATTCTCATCCCCTCAACAAAAGAAATAGCCTTCCCATTTTTAATCCTAGCCTTATGAGGAATTATTATAACAAGTTCTACATGTTTACGCCAAACAGATCTCAAATCCCTAATCGCTTACTCCTCTGTAAGCCATATAGGCCTTGTAGCGGCAGCAATCCTAATCCAAACACCATGAAGTTTTGCAGGAGCAACCGCTCTAATAATCGCTCATGGTCTCACCTCATCCACCCTCTTCTGTCTAGCTAATATCAATTACGAACGAGCACATACTCGAACACTCATTCTCACCCGAGGTCTCCAAATTATCCTGCCACTAATAGCAACCTCATGATTTCTAACCAACCTTGCAAACCTAGCCTTACCTCCATTTCCTAACCTTATAGGCGAACTACTTATCATCTCCTCCCTCTTTAAATGGTCCCAATGAACTATTATTATTACAGGATTAGGCGTTATATTAACTGCTTCTTACTCTCTATATATATTTATTATAACACAACGCGGACCTCTTCCTCAACATCTTATCCTTATAAACTCTTCTCATACCCGAGAACACCTACTTATTTATCTTCACTTAATCCCAACTCTTCTCCTAATCACCAAGCCAGAGCTAATTCTAAGCTGAACATCCTGTAATTATAGTTTAATAAAAACATTAGATTGTGGTTCTAAAAATAAAAGTTAAACTCTTTTTAATCACCCAAGAAAAGTCTGGGATTAAAAGAAACTGCTAATTTCTCCATCCATGGTTCAAATCCGTGGTTTTCTTAAAGTTTTAGAAAGATAATAGCCATCTATTGGTCTTAGGAACCAAAAACTCTTGGTGCAACTCCAAGCTAAAACTATGACAAGCCCACTAATCTTTAACACATCATTTCTACTAATCCTCTTAACCTTACTCTACCCGCTAGCCTTAACAATACCTCCTATAAAAACATCTCCAAACCACATCCAAACCTCAATTCATATCAAAACAGCCGTAAAACTCTCCTTCTTCATCAGCCTAGTCCCACTATTTATCTTCTTAGATCAAGGTTTAGAATCCATCACAACTAACTGAAACTGAATCAACCTAAAAACCATTGACATTAACATAAGCTTCAAGTTTGATTCCTATTCCATCATTTTTATCCCTGTGGCCCTCTATGTCACATGATCTATTCTAGAATTTGCCCTATGATACATATACTCAGACCCAAACCTTAACAAATTCTTTAAATACCTGCTTTTATTCTTAATTGCAATACTTACCCTCACCACTGCAAACAATCTTTTCCAACTATTTATTGGCTGAGAAGGTGTGGGTATTATATCATTCCTTCTTATTGGATGATGGTTGGGCCGAACCGATGCAAACACAGCTGCTCTTCAGGCTGTTATCTACAATCGTATTGGAGACATCGGTTTAATCATAACCATAGCATGACTTGCTATAAACCTCAACTCATGAGAAATTCAACAACTATTCTTTCTCTCTAAGGATATAAATCTCACCCTCCCTCTTCTGGGCCTAGTATTAGCAGCAACTGGAAAGTCAGCTCAATTCAGCTTACATCCATGACTTCCAACAGCCATAGAAGGTCCCACACCAGTCTCTGCCCTGCTTCACTCAAGCACAATAGTTGTTGCAGGAATCTTCTTATTAATTCGTCTCCATCCATTAATGCAAAATAATCAACCAATTTTATCCCTCTGTCTATGTTTAGGAGCACTAACCACATTATTCACAGCTATCTGTGCACTAACCCAAAATGATATTAAAAAAATCATTGCCTTCTCAACATCCAGTCAACTAGGTCTTATAATAGTAACTATTGGCCTCAATCAGCCACAATTAGCCTTTCTGCATATTTGTACACATGCCTTCTTTAAAGCAATACTCTTTCTATGTTCAGGCTCTATTATCCACAGCCTAAACGACGAACAAGATATCCGAAAAATAGGAGGGATACATAATCTTCTCCCTTTTACTTCCTCATCAATTATAATTGGTAGTCTAGCCCTTACTGGCATGCCATTCTTATCTGGCTTCTTTTCAAAAGATGCTATTATTGAAGCAATAAACACATCCTACCTAAACGCCTGAGCCCTAATTTTAACCTTATTAGCTACCTCCTTTACCGCTATCTATAGCCTCCGATTAATGTTCTTCTCACTTATAAAGTACCCACGATTTATATCTCTTTCACCAATCAACGAAAACAACCCACTACTAATCAACCCAATTAAACGCCTTGCTTATGGGAGTATTATCACTGGTTTAATTATTACATCCAACATATCTCCTACAAAAACACAAATCATAACCATATCACCACTCTTAAAACTCTCCACCCTCCTAGTAACCTTCTTAGGTTTTATGTTGGCCTTAGAACTAACTAATATAACCTCCACCCAACTTAAAATTCATCCTAATATGCTCTCCCATAATTTCTCTAATATACTGGGCTATTTCCCAACAATTCTCCATCGATATTTTCCAAAACTCAACCTAATCTGAGCCCAAACTATCTCAACACAAACAATCGACCTCTCATGAAATGAAAAAATCGGCCCAAAAAGCCCAATAATCCAACAAACAACAATAATTAAACTAACAACCTCTCCCCAACAAGGCTCCATTAAAACATACATACTTCTATTCTTACTAACCCTCGTCTCATCCATAATATTACCCCTCCTATTCTTCTAAATAGTACGCAAACTACCCCAAGATATACCACGTGTTAACTCCAATACTACAAACAAAGTTAAAAATAACATTCAACCACCTAATATTAACATTCCTCCCCCCCAAGAATATAACATCGCCACACCACTAAAATCATCACGAACCATACCCATCTCCATAGATTCCCCACTACTCACTCAACCACCCCAACCTCAATTATCTACAAAACCTACTCCTAACCAAAACAGAACACAAAAATATCCCACTACATAGATCAAAACAGACCAATTTCCCCAAGACTCCGGATAAGGTTCAGCTGCCAATGCAGCTGTATAAGCAAACACAACTATCATTCCACCTAAATAAATTAAAAATAATACTAAAGATAAAAAAGAACTACCAAACCCAACCAATAAACCACAACCTATCCCAGCAGACACTACCAACCCTAATGCAGCAAAATAAGGAGAAGGATTTGATGCTACAGCTACCAAACCTAAAACAAAACTTATCATTAAAACTAATACTATATATGTCATTATTCTTACTTAGACTTTAACTAAGACCACTAATCTGAAAAACTATCGTTGTTATTCAACTACAAGAACCCAACCCTCAATGGCCACAAACATCCGTAAAACACATCCTTTATTCAAAATCATTAACAACTCCCTAATCGATCTCCCAACCCCAACCAACATCTCCATCTGATGAAACTTCGGCTCTTTATTGGGTCTATGCCTAATTATTCAAATCATTACAGGATTATTCTTAGCTATACATTATACCGCAGATATCTCCTCAGCATTCTCTTCAGTCGCACATATCTGCCGAGATGTAAACTATGGCTGATTAATCCGCAATATCCATGCCAACGGTGCCTCCATATTCTTCATCTGTGTTTATCTTCATATTGCTCGAGGCCTTTATTATGGTTCTTATCTTTATAAAGAAACATGAAATATTGGAGTAATTATTTTATTATTATTAATAGCCACTGCCTTTGTAGGCTATGTTCTTCCTTGAGGACAAATATCATTTTGAGGGGCAACCGTTATTACTAACCTATTATCAGCTCTTCCCTATATTGGAGATATATTAGTCCAATGAATTTGAGGTGGTTTCTCAATCGACAATGCAACATTATCTCGCTTCTTCACATTTCATTTCCTACTTCCCTTTATTATTGCAGCTCTAACTATAGTTCACCTTCTTTTCCTTCATGAAACAGGTTCAAACAATCCAACCGGCCTAGACTCTAGTATAGATAAAATTCCATTTCATCCTTACTACTCATACAAAGACTTATTGGGTTTCTTTATCCTTTTACTTCTACTCATCCTCCTAGCCCTATTTATGCCTAACTCCCTAGGAGATACAGAAAACTTTATCCCAGCTAACCCTCTTATTACACCACCTCATATTAAACCAGAGTGATACTTCCTCTTTGCTTATGCTATCTTACGCTCTATTCCCAACAAACTCGGAGGAGTTCTTGCACTTGCCTTCTCAATCCTTATTCTACTACTAGTTCCAATACTTCATACCTCAAAACAACGAAACCTCACCTTTCGTCCAATTACACAACTTCTCTTCTGACTTTTAGTAACAAACACTATTATCCTAACATGAATTGGTGGCCAACCCGTAGAACAACCCTTTATTATTATTGGCCAAATTGCCTCAATTACCTATTTCTCCTTCTTTCTTATCCTCTTCCCAATCGCTGGTTGATGAGAAAACAAAATACTAAACCTCTAAAACACCACTATCTGTTTTGGTAGTCTAACTATTTAAGATATCGGTCTTGTAAACCGAAGATCGGAGGTGAGATTCCTCTCCAAAACACACCCTATATCAAGAAAAAGGGGGCCAAATCCTTATCCTTGGCTCCCAAAGCCAAGATTTTTCATTAAACTATTTCCTGAGGGATGACCTCAAAACCCCGACCTAATTTTACGTTAACTTAGTCAGACCACATAATATGTATATCGTACATAAACACATACTATGTATAATTTTACATACAACATAAAACTATTAGGCCCCTACCATAACATAAATAACATATAACATACTATGTTTAATCAGCATTAATAGATATACCACTATTATCATTACATACTATGTTTAATCCGCATTAAACGATATTCCACACTCTCATTACATACTCGTAGAGTATATTACTGAATAACCTCATTCCAACAAACTTCCTCATATTTCATTCGTACATCGGCAAAACATAAAACTTTACATCTCACCAAGTATACCAAGTTTTGCTTATTAACGATGCCGACTGTTCAGAACTAATTATTATTGAACATCTCCTTAAGACCAACAAGTTTATAACTAAAGTTTATTTATTCAAATTTATTTTAAGATCCAATATTCCATAGCATACTTCGAGCTTAATTTCGTCCCTTCTGCTTAATCCACAACTGTTCATTAATCTGGCTAATTGTTGATAGGCTATTTCATAGCATATTACATTGTTGGATAGGGCCTCCAAGCCCTATCCAACAATATTCCTTTCCTTAATACCCATCTCTTTGCACTCCAATGTTTCATAACATAATATCCTTTATCGGGCATAATACTAAGATCAACACCCCCCAACTTGCCACGATCCAGCCCCATTGGATCCTTCACTGAACTGCGTACCTTTGTCTCACCTCCCGGACTTTCATTTCAGGACTAAGCGTCCGTACCCCCCGGTGCCTGCCCCAGGTGGCAGCCAAGCACCCTTCCTAAGGCAACGTATCTCTTATTGGCGGCAAGCGGCGGGGCACTTGCCCGGCTGCGCTCCACACATACCCGTTCACCTGTAAGGCATCTCACCACTGACAACCGGCTCCTATTCCGCGTGCGGATTGGGTTAGTTGTTCGAGACCTTCGTTCACCCTCGCGGTGAATAGACGATCAGCACATTCTTTCCGCCTCCCTAAGGCGAAGGTCTCTCCAACTCACAACCCAATCTCTTCGCTCCATGACGGACCGGGGGAGATACTATCATTCCTTTACCTAGGGGGGTTTTTTGGGGGGGGTGTACAAGCATCCGCACTGGTCGTCTTCGCTCCGTCTCGGCCTCGTCTCCGCACCGCTGCGCTCAGCCTTCGCTCCGTCTTCGCTCCCGCTGCGTCCGGTACTCTCTCTCTAGGGTAGTACATTCCTTCCCATCCAGTGGTTTATCTCGGCTACTCTTAACTTCCCCGGAGCACTCGGTCAGGTATGCTTATTGAAGGGTCAAAGTCAGGTTAATAATGAAACCTGTAAAGGTTATCCTTTCGAAGAATTTAACAATAAGTTAAAAAAGACATATTAAATTTTTCAAAAATAACACAACTCAGACAGATACGTAACATTGTTAAAGTCGAAGGTTTTAAGTTAACGTCCGGACCGTTTAAAACAAGGAGTTGGTTTGAAAAATTGCTTAAAAAATTTTTTCAAAAACCCCCCCTCCCCCCACGGCGATGCAAGCGGCATTTTTCCCCGAAAAACCCCAAAAACGGGGCCGAATGCATTTTTCGCATGCTGAAAACCAAAAAGCAAATTAACTTTCAAAAAAACACTTTTTACAATTACAGCAAATACGGGACAAAAAAAAATATTGATGAGGTACGTGAATTAAAAATCTGTAAAATATTAGACACCATAGGACATTTACTACATTTTTTACAATAATTTGTTGTTTTTGGTCCTATACTTCCTATAATATTGATAATATTTGTGGTTGATGTGTGAGCTTATACAGTGTGCTAACAATGCTACACACACATCAATCATTCTTCCCTACATTATCTTCAACACCAAATATAACATGTATTTAAACCAATCTGACCTAATTATTCCTAAATTTCCACTATGATT